TAATATATGTTGTATATGTAAATCCTAGATGTGAAAATAAGCATAATTCATCTACGAAAGGGTATAATATAAAGACGGAAATCCATATGAAAAAAAAAAAAATAAAGAACAAAGGCCAATAAGATCGAAATAATGAATCATAAATCGAGTTCGGGTTCGAATTCCATAAGTAATATAATATGGATCTTTTTTTCTATAATGATAGAGAAATGAAACACATTTATTCACGATTTCATTTACTTGCAATTAAAAAAAAAAAGGATTGGCTGAACTTGAAAATTTACTCTGAGTAAATGATTGAATCGGATTCGGTTGGGTGGTACCAACTAAATCGAGTGCTATCTCCCATTTATCTCTTATTGAATTAACTGATCAACTTGCTATCGGACATTTATTTTCGATTTGGTATTATTCCAAAAAGGATTTCGACATATTTCACTTTATTATAATTATGAGAATCAATCCTACGACTTCTAGCCCTGCGGTTTCCACACTTGAAGAAAAAAAACTAGGGCGTATCGCTCAAATTATTGGCCCAGTACTGGATGTCGTTTTTCCCCCGGGCAAAATGCCTAATATTTATAACGCTTTGGTAGTTAAGGGTCGAGATACTGTCGGTCAGCAAATTAATGTGACTTGCGAGGTACAACAATTATTAGGAAATAATCGAGTTAGAGCTGTAGCTATGAGTGCTACAGATGGGCTGATGAGAGGAATGGAAGTGATTGACACGGGAGCTCCTCTAAGTGTTCCAGTCGGCGGAGCTACTCTCGGGCGAATCTTCAACGTTCTTGGAGAGCCTGTTGATAATTTAGGTCCTGTAGATACTCGCACAACATCTCCTATTCATAGATCTGCGCCTGCCTTTATACAGTTAGATACGAAATTATCAATCTTTGAAACAGGTATTAAGGTGGTAGATCTTTTAGCTCCTTATCGCCGTGGAGGAAAAATCGGACTATTTGGGGGAGCTGGAGTAGGTAAAACAGTACTCATCATGGAATTGATCAACAACATTGCCAAAGCTCATGGAGGCGTATCCGTATTTGGCGGAGTAGGAGAACGTACTCGTGAAGGAAATGATCTTTACATGGAAATGAAAGAATCCGGAGTAATTAATGAAAAAAATCTTGCAGAATCAAAAGTAGCTTTAGTCTATGGTCAAATGAATGAACCGCCGGGAGCTCGTATGAGAGTTGGTTTGACTGCCCTAACTATGGCAGAATATTTCCGGGATGTTAATGAACAAGATGTGCTTCTATTCATCGACAATATCTTTCGTTTTGTCCAAGCAGGATCAGAAGTATCCGCATTATTAGGGAGAATGCCTTCTGCAGTGGGTTATCAACCTACCCTTAGTACAGAAATGGGTTCTTTGCAAGAAAGAATTACTTCTACCAAAGAGGGATCTATAACTTCGATCCAAGCAGTTTATGTACCTGCGGACGATTTGACCGACCCTGCTCCTGCCACTACATTTGCACATTTAGATGCTACTACCGTACTATCAAGAGGATTAGCTGCCAAGGGTATTTATCCAGCAGTAGATCCTTTAGATTCAACGTCAACTATGTTACAACCTCGGATCGTTGGCGAGGAACATTATGAAACTGCGCAAAGAGTTAAGCAAACTTCACAACGTTACAAAGAACTTCAGGACATTATAGCTATTCTTGGGTTGGATGAATTATCCGAGGAGGATCGTTTAACTGTAGCAAGAGCACGAAAAATTGAGCGTTTCTTATCACAACCCTTCTTCGTGGCAGAAGTATTTACTGGTTCTCCAGGAAAATATGTTGGTCTTGCAGAAACAATTAGGGGGTTTCAACTGATCCTTTCCGGAGAATTAGATGGTCTGCCCGAGCAGGCTTTTTATTTGGTGGGTAACATCGATGAAGCTACCGCGAAAGCTATGAACTTAGAAGTGGAGAGCAATTTGAAGAAATGACCTTAAATCTTTGTGTACTGACTCCTAATCGAATTATTTGGGATTCAGAAGTGAAAGAAATCATTTTATCTACAAATAGTGGCCAAATTGGTGTATTACCAAACCACGCCCCTATTGCCACGGCTGTAGATATAGGTCTTTTGAGAATACGCCTCAACGACCAATGGTTAACGGTGGCTCTGATGGGTGGTTTTGCTAGAATAGGGAATAATGAGATCACCATTTTAGGAAATGATGCGGAGATGAGTACTGACATTGATCCGCAAGAAGCTCAACAAACTCTTAAAATAGCTGAAGCTAACTTGAGTAGAGCTGAGGGTAAGAGACAAGTGATTGAAGCGAATCTAGCTCTCAGACGAGCTAGGACACGAGTAGAGGCTGTCAATGTTATTTCCTACTAGTCAATACATCAAAATAATCAAAAGAAGTTTTTTAGAAGTTCTTTATTATACACCACATTTAGATTCTGCCAATTGAAGACAATCAAGTCTAATCTGATACAACGAAAAAAAGAGGATGGGTAGAAAAACTTATTAGATACCGGAGTCAATGCAATGGTATCTAATAAGTTCTACCTACTATTGGATTTGAACCAATGACTCCTGCCGTATGAAAGCAATACTCTAACCACTGAGTTAAGTAGGTAATTTATCACCGCAAAAGAAGACCCATCACCTCGGGGATTATAGATAGAATATTATTTCTAAGCAATACCAATCTGTTAACAGTAAACGGATCAAAGAGTTATCATGTGAGATTAGGGAATATCCATCTTGACAAGAAATTATCTATATGTTAAGATATCTATGACAAGGGCTATAGCTCAGTTAGGTAGAGCACCTCGTTTACACGTGCGCCAATGCTTTTCAAGGGAGCTTATTATGCAATGAACATAGTTGATCTTATTGAAAAATCAATGTCTTACTCCATAGATTCGAGAGAACAATAGCCTGACAAATATTTGGTTCGGTCCGATTTTGGTGCAAATTTAGGTGCCAAATCAAATAGAACCCGTCATTGATTTGATAGTTGATAAGGTAAATACCCAGCCCATTCAATGCTAGGCATAATGAGTATAAGGGCTTCAAAAAAACCTCCTTTCATCCTATGAACTTTAAGGTGTATGAAGTCTCATATTCGACTCTTGCAGCGGAACGATAGAGACTCCATTTAACTTAGGTTGATCTAAGCCAAAGGCAGACCTAAGTCAAGGTAACCCTTCTTTGAAACACTTTGGTATTGCTACTAGATCTGAATACAAATAATGAATCAGAGCACATGGAGCCAGCTCATTATCTTCCTGTAAAGAAAAAATATGGTGGACTAACTGATCTTTACATCAGTTGATGAAAGAGCCCAATGCAACAAACAAAATGCATGTTGGGTCTTTGAAACAGTTCGAATCATTTCGATAATAATCAGTTTGATCTGTTTTACCGAGAAGGTCTACGGTTCGAGTCCGTATAGCCCTAATACATTCTATTTGTCTATTTTTGTATAGACATTCATTTTTTGTTTAGTATAGTTTTCATTTCCTCATTAGTACTTGTTTATAGACTGGACAGACCAGACCATTGGTTGTTTCATAGAAATGAAATGAAAGCATTACCACATATTCATGTAAATACATAGTGAAAATAAAAACAATAATTCATTCCAATGGATCTAATCAGATCAGTATGTGTCAAATCTAGGACAAGAAAAAGAAAGAAAATATAATCGTTCGATGCATTAGATTGTGTTTACGTATTCGTATTTGTATAAAATCAATAGAAACAACGACGATCCTTTACCTGGATTTTAATGAAAAGAATACTTCGAATATGTTAGAAATCCCTAGACATTTTTTACCCCCCAAAAATTATTGGTTTTGATAATAACTATGTTATGTTTGATATTATTTTTTGATAATATTTCATTATCTTATTTCATTTTATTATTTATACATTACATAAATTATATATTTACATATAATTTATATAAGAAATATATATTTCTAAATATAAAATACAAAGAAATAAATATAAGGAAATATCAAGAAAAAAACAAAAACATAGTATTACGTTTCATAATTATGAAACATAGTTATAGTATTACTATTCATTAGAATACATTAGTAATAGAATATTCTATTAGGTTAGATTAGTATATTTTAGTATTTAATTAAATTACTTTTATTATTTAGAATTTTATTATTTAATATTTTTTAATCTTATATCTATTTTTTTATAGAGAATAGAGAAAGTGAGACAAAGTGAGAGAGTTTTGTTTGTGTAAGAACGCCTTATTTCTACACCATATCTAAATAGAATCGAAATCAAAAACAGAATCGAGATTCCGTTGGATGAATCTCTAAACAAGACATGCCACGCAGCAAACAAACTCTGAACTATACACTTTGATTAAAATAAATTCTTGTTTCACCTAGGAAAACAAGTTCTGGATGAATTGACAATGCCAACTCGAATAATTAAGCATATTCCACATTAATAGGAGTACATTTATGTTTCTGCTTCACGAATATGATATTTTATGGGCATTTCTAATAATATCAAGCGTTATTCCTATCTTGGCATTTGTAATTTCAGGAGTTTTAGCCCCGGTTAGTAAAGGACCAGAGAAGCTCTCTAGTTATGAATCGGGCATAGAACCTATGGGGGACGCTTGGTTACAATTCCGAATCCGCTATTACATGTTTGCTCTAGTTTTTGTTGTTTTTGATGTTGAAACGGTCTTTCTTTATCCATGGGCAATGAGTTTCGATGTATTGGGTGTATCTGTATTTATCGAAGCTTTAATTTTCGTGCTTATCCCAATTGTGGGTTCAGTTTATGCATGGCGAAAAGGAGCGTTGGAATGGTCTTAACTGAGTATTCAGACAATAAAAAAAAAAAGGAAGGAAAAAATTACATTGAGACAGTTATGAATTTGATTGAGTTTCCGTTACTTGACCAAACAACCCCCAATTCAGTTATTTCAACTACATCGAATGATCTTTCGAATTGGTCAAGACTCTCCAGTTTATGGCCGCTTCTATATGGTACCAGTTGCT